TAAGATGAATTATGTTCACTGCATAATAAGCTCCCTTGAAAAGCATTGGCGCACGTGTAAACGAGGTGCTCTACCTAACTGAGCTATAGCCCTTGTCATAGACATCTTAACATATAGATAATTTCTTGTCAAGATGGATATTCCCTAATCCCACATGATAACTCTCTGATCCGTTTACTGTTAACAGATTGGTATTGCTTAGAAATTATATTCTATCTATAATCCCCGGGGTGATGGGTCTTCTTTTGCGGTGATAAATTACCTACTTAACTCAGTGGTTAGAGTATTGCTTTCATACGGCAGGAGTCATTGGTTCAAATCCAATAGTAGGTAGAACTTATTAGATACCGGAGTCAATGCAATGGTATCTAATAAGTTTTTCTACCCATCTTCTTTTTTTCGTTGTATCAGATTAGACTTGATTGTCTTCAATTGGCAGAATCTAAATGTGGTGTATAATAAAGAACTTCTAAAAAACTTCTTTTGATTATTTTGATGTATTGACTAGTAGAAAATAACATTGACAGCCTCTACTCGTGTCCTAGCTCGTCTGAGAGCTAGATTCGCTTCAATCACTTGTCTCTTACCCTCAGCTCTACTCAAGTTAGCTTCAGCTATTTCAAGAGCTTGTTGAGCTTCTTGCGGATCAATGTCAGTACTCATCTCCGCATCATTTCCTAAAATGGTGATCTCATTATTCCCTATTCTAGCAAAACCACCCATCAGAGCCACCGTTAACCATTGGTCGTTGAGGCGTATTCTCAAAAGACCTATATCTACAGCCGTGGCAATAGGGGCGTGGTTTGGTAATACACCAATTTGGCCACTATTTGTAGATAAAATGATTTCTTTCACTTCTGAATCCCAAATAATTCGATTAGGAGTCAGTACACAAAGATTTAAGGTCATTTCTTCAAATTGCTCTCCACTTCTAAGTTCATAGCTTTCGCGGTAGCTTCATCGATGTTACCCACCAAATAAAAGGCCTGCTCGGGCAGACCATCTAATTCTCCGGAAAGGATCAGTTGAAACCCCCTAATTGTTTCTGCAAGACCAACATATTTTCCTGGAGAACCAGTAAATACTTCTGCCACGAAGAAGGGTTGTGATAAGAAACGCTCAATTTTTCGTGCTCTTGCTACAGTTAAACGATCCTCCTCGGATAATTCATCCAACCCAAGAATAGCTATAATGTCCTGAAGTTCTTTGTAACGTTGTGAAGTTTGTTTTACTTTTTGCGCAGTTTCATAATGTTCCTCGCCAACGATCCGAGGTTGTAACATAGTTGACGTTGAATCTAAAGGATCTACTGCTGGATAAATACCTTTGGCAGCTAATCCTCTTGATAGTACGGTAGTAGCATCTAAATGTGCAAATGTAGTGGCAGGAGCAGGGTCGGTCAAATCGTCCGCAGGTACATAAACTGCTTGGATCGAAGTTATAGATCCCTCTTTGGTAGAAGTAATTCTTTCTTGCAAAGAACCCATTTCTGTACTAAGGGTAGGTTGATAACCCACTGCAGAAGGCATTCTCCCTAATAATGCGGATACTTCTGATCCTGCTTGGACAAAACGAAAGATATTGTCGATGAATAGAAGCACATCTTGTTCATTAACATCCCGGAAATATTCTGCCATAGTTAGGGCAGTCAAACCAACTCTCATACGAGCTCCCGGCGGTTCATTCATTTGACCATAGACTAAAGCTACTTTTGATTCTGCAAGATTTTTTTCATTAATTACTCCGGATTCTTTCATTTCCATGTAAAGATCATTTCCTTCACGAGTACGTTCTCCTACTCCGCCAAATACGGATACGCCTCCATGAGCTTTGGCAATGTTGTTGATCAATTCCATGATGAGTACTGTTTTACCTACTCCAGCTCCCCCAAATAGTCCGATTTTTCCTCCACGGCGATAAGGAGCTAAAAGATCTACCACTTTAATACCTGTTTCAAAGATTGATAATTTCGTATCTAACTGTATAAAGGCAGGCGCAGATCTATGAATAGGAGATGTTGTGCGAGTATCTACAGGACCTAAATTATCAACAGGCTCCCCAAGAACGTTGAAGATTCGCCCGAGAGTAGCTCCGCCGACTGGAACACTTAGAGGAGCTCCTGCGTCAATCACTTCCATTCCTCTCATCAGCCCATCTGTAGCACTCATAGCTACAGCTCTAACTCGATTATTTCCTAATAATTGTTGTACCTCGCAAGTCACATTAATTTGCTGACCGACAGTATCTCGACCCTTAACTACCAAAGCGTTATAAATATTAGGCATTTTGCCCGGGGGAAAAACGACATCCAGTACTGGGCCAATAATTTGAGCGATACGCCCTAGGTTTTTTTCTTCAAGTGTGGAAACCGCAGGGTTAGAAGTAGTAGGATTGATTCTCATAATTATAATAAAGTGAAATATGTCGAAATCCTTTTTGGAATAATACCAAATCGAATCGAAAATAAATGTCCGATAGCAAGTTGATCAGTTAATTCAAT